TTGTGGAGTAGAAAATTATTTGTATAATTTCATTATGGGGCTTGTGTCAGATTTAGTATTGATTTATTAAAAAAAGTGCGCGTAGATCTAGGGACGAAGCACTGTAGGGGGGTGGTGAATATTAAAGCAGACGATCAGTTTTGTAAGGGGGAAGGGGGGTTTAAACCTCTATGAGATAGGGTTTTTTGAGCCCGGGGGGAATAATAGAGTACTATGTCCTGTAACCATTAATTAAATAACACCTGTTGGTTGTGCTAGTCCAATCAAAAATACACACAGGTCCAGCTACAATTTATCTGACTGTGACAGGGCCTTTCTAAGGCCATAGCTGAGTCGGTGCAGGCCCCCCCCCAAAAATTAAAAGATACCAAATGTATGAAACCTCAGTTATGTTAGGCATGGGCTGATTAGTCATAAGTCCATCGAGATGTCTTATTTAAGAGGAACGAGTGGGCGATTTTAAGTTAAAATGGTCCTGAAGTAAGAACCAGATGTCTTATAAAGATCACCGTTAGCTACCCCCACGGTGTATGGGCCCGGTGCGAGAAGAGGGATCCCTGCCGAGCGGGTTGCTGGTTTCACGCGGCATGGTGATTAAGCTCGTGATCTAATGGAACGACCATAGAATACAATGGAGATAAAATTGTTAGGGGACATATAATATGTAAGAGCATACATATTATGTAATATGTAAAATTAATGATAATTAATACGAGCTTTAACTTACCGTATGGAAAATAAATGAATGTACAATAATACATAGCATGTATATATGGATATTTACAAGGAGAGACTAAGTATTAGGTATGTATGTGCATATATGTATGTAATATGTACAGTAAAATGTTTTTAAAATAAATCACTTTTAATACTGACGTAGCACTGTGAGGTTGTGGTGATTGTACAATAAGCTTTTTTCAAGGAATAGTTTATGTAGAATTCCAGCTTTGGGTGTTGGTGGTGAGGTTTAATGTCTCTTCCTTGAGTCTTAGGGAGGAATGGGGTTCTCCTTTTCCGGTTTACAAGACCGGGGTATTTTGTTATACTACAAAGACTCTTCATTTTAAGAGTTTATTTTCAATAAGGCTAACTGTTGGTATTAGCACTAAGATTAGGAAGAAGTATAAAATAGATGCTAATTGGCCTACAATGATGTACGGGTGTTCTACAGGTTGGCCTCCAATTCATGTTAGGGTTAGGAGGTCTGCGATTAGGGTTCAAAATAAGAGTTGGCTAAAGGGTCGGAATATTATGCTTCGTTGTTTGGATGTCTGAAGTATTGGAATAAAGACTAGGATAAGGATAGAGAGTAGTAGTGCTAATACTCCTCCAAGTTTATTAGGAATTGATCGTAGGATTGCATATGCGAATAGGAAGTACCATTCTGGTTTGATGTCTGCGGGGGTGCTTAATGGATTTGCTGGGGTATAGTTATCAGGGTCTCCTAGTAGGTCAGGGGTGAATAGGGTTAGTGCTAGTAGGATTAGAATTAGGAATAAAGCGCCTAGGATGTCTTTAATTGTGTAATAAGGGTGGAATGGGATTATGTCTATGTTGGATGGGATTCCTGTGGGGTTGTTGGATCCTGTTTCGTGTAGGAATAGTAGGTGGACGGCTGCTAATGCTGTGATGATGAATGGGAGGATAAAGTGGAAAGCGAAAAAGCGTGTTAGTGTTGCTTTGTCTACGGAAAATCCGCCTCAGATTCATTCTACTAAGGTAGTACCGATGTAGGGGATTGCTGATAGGAGGTTGGTGATGACTGTTGCACCTCAGAATGATAACTGTCCTCAGGGTAGAACGTAGCCTACGAATGCAGTGGCTATGACTGTTAGTAGTAGGAGTACGCCGATGTTTCATGTTTCTTGGAATATATAGGAGCCATAGTATAGGCCACGTCCGATGTGGGCGTAAAGGCAGATGAAGAATATGGAGGCTCCATTTGCATGTAGATAGCGGATGAATCAGCCATAGTTGACGTCTCGACAGATGTGTGCGACTGATGAAAAAGCAGTTGAGGTGTCTGGTGTGTAGTGTATTGCTAGAAATAAACCTGTTAGGATTTGTATGATTAGGCAGAGACCTAGTAAGGAGCCAAAGTTTCATCATGAGGAGATGTTAGATGGAGTGGGTAGGTCGATGAACGCGTCATTGAGGATTTTTATTAGTGGGTGTGTTTTTCGGATGTTGGTCATTAGGGTTCTTGTAGTTGAATTACAACGATGATTTTTCATGTCATTGGTCATGGTTGGAGTCCATGTGAGAATAATGGCAATGTATATTGTTTTTATTATGAGTACTATTTTTGTAATTAGTCTTGTGGGGGTTTCTTCAAAGCCTTCACCAATTTATGGTGGTTTAGGGTTGATTGTGGGTGGTGCTATAGGATGTGGAATTGTTTATAGTTTTGGGGGTTCATTTTTAGGTTTAATGGTATTTTTAATTTATTTAGGGGGAATACTAGTTGTGTTTGGTTATACAACGGCTATGGCTACTGAGCAGTATCCTGAGGTTTGGGTTTCTAACAAAGTTGTACTTGGGGGATTTCTTTTAGGTCTAGTGTTAGAGTTGTTAGTGGTATTGTATGTTTTAGAGGGTGGGAAAGTAAATATTGTATTTGAGTTTAATGGGTTAGGGGATTGAGTTATTTATGATACAGGGGATTCCGGGTTTTTTAGTGAAGAGGCTATGGGGATTGCTGCGTTATACAGTTATGGTACTTGGTTGGTTATTGTTACTGGATGGTCTTTGTTTATTGGTGTAGTGGTTATTATGGAGATTACTCGGGGTAATTAAATAGTAGAATGCTGAGGGTTATAGTGATAAGGAAAGACAGGAAGTAGAGTTTGATGAGTCCTTTTTGGTTTGAAGTTAGTGTAGAGGCTTTTAGTTGAATGAGAGCTGTTGTTTTTGGTAGAATTGTTTCTGTTCAGGTTAGGTCTAATAAAGAGGTTGCAAATTTCTGGCTTGTTGTTAGAGTTAGATGGGGAAGTAAGCGGTGTATAATTGTAGGGAAATATCCTAGTAGGGTGGAAAATTTAGTGGAGTTTGATGAGTAGGGGTATTTTAGGTTTTTTGAGTAGGTATTAATTTCGAATGCGAGAGTAAAGCCTAGAATTGTTACTATGAGGGCTGTTAGTTTTAGATATAGGGGTATAGTCATTAGAGGAATGTTTATTGGGGGTATGCTGTTGGAGAGGATGAATCCGGCGAAGATGCTTCCGATTAATAGGCGTTTAATGGGGTTAATCAGTATGGGGTTAGTTTCATCAATGTTTATGAGGGGAGGGAAGCGAGGTTGTCCTAGTAAAGTAAAGAAAATGATGCGGGTGCTATAAATAGCTGTTATGGAGGTGGCGATTAGTGTTAATAATAGGGCTCAGGCGTTGGTATAAGACGAAGTGGCGGCTTCAATGATGAGGTCTTTAGAATAGAATCCTGTGAGAAATGGTATTCCTGTTAGTGCAAAGCAGCCGATGATTAGGGCAGTTGTAGTGAAGGGAAGAATTTTGTATAATCCTCCTATTTTTCGGATGTCTTGTTCGTTATTTAAATTATGGATGATAGAGCCGGAACACAGGAATAGTATAGCTTTGAAGAAAGCGTGTGTACAAATATGTAGGAATGCTAGGTGTGGTTGGTTGAGGCCTAGTGTTACTATTATTAGGCCGAGTTGGCTGGAGGTAGAAAAAGCAATGATTTTTTTGATATCGTTTTGGGTTAAGGCACAGATAGCTGTGAATAGGGTGGTGAGGGCACCTAGAGAAAGTATTGTTGTTTGGATAAATTTGTTATTTTCTGTTAGAGGGTAAAAACGGATAAGTAAGAAAATTCCTGCTACAACTATTGTGCTTGAGTGGAGTAGGGCTGAGACTGGAGTGGGGCCTTCTATTGCTGAAGGTAGTCATGGGTGTAGGCCAAATTGAGCTGATTTTCCAGCTGCGGCTAATGTAAGTCCTATGAGGGGGAGGATTGGGGGATTTTGGTTAAGTGTGAAGATTTGTTGTAAATCTCATGCATTTGAATTATGTAGGAATCAGGCTATGGATAAGAGGAATCCAATATCTCCGATACGGTTATATAGAATTGCTTGAAGAGCGGCTGTATTAGCATCTGTTCGTCCGAACCATCAGCCAATCAGTAGGAAAGATATGATTCCTACTCCTTCTCAGCCAATAAATAATTGGAAGAGGTTGTTAGCTGTGACAAGGATGAGTATAGTGATGAGGAAAATGAGTAGGTATTTGAAGAATTGGTTGATGTAGGGGTCGGAGTGTATATATCATATTGAAAATTCTATAATAGATCATGTAATGAATAGTGCTACGGGTATAAATATAAGTGAGAAGTAGTCTATTTTAAAGCTGAGCGTTAATTTAAGAGTATGGATGGTGATTCAGTGTCAGTTCGAGATGAGTATTTCTTGGTTTGTGTGAATAAATATTATTATTGGGATCAGGCTGGTGATGAAAGCAAAGAGGATTATGTTTTTTACATAGTGTTGGTATTTATTGTTTTTGTAAAAGTCTGTGCTAGATGCTATAACGGGGGTAATTAGTATAAATAGTGTAAGTAGGGTGGAAGAAGTAAATAAGTTTATTACTTTTATTTGGAGTTGCACCAATTTTTTGGTTCCTAAGACCAATGGATAACTACTATCCTTTAAAAGTTTGAAAAAGCCACATTGTTAAGTGTGGGGTGCATGAATTAGCAGTTCTTGCAATTCTTTTTCGGTAAGTAAGAAGGTTTTATCTTCTGTTTTTAGTTTCACAAACTAATGGTTTTTTTAAACTATACTTACAATAAAGAGGTCCTAGGATGATTTTAGGGTTTAGTGACAGGAGTAGGAGGGGGATAATATGTAGGGCTATTAAGGCATGTTCTCGTGTAAAAGTAGGGGTGAGGTTATTGATATGGTGTGTGTGTTTGCCACGTTGTGTTATGATTAGTATGTATAGGGAGTAGAGGGCTGTGATTACGATGTTTACTCCTATAAGGATGATAGTAAGGTTTGATCATGAGAAGGTTGATATAATTACGAGTAGTTCTCCGATCAGATTAATGGTAGGGGGTAGGGCAAGGTTTGTTAAGCATGCTAATAATCATCAAGTGGCCATTAGTGGAAAAAAGATTTGTAGGCCCCGTGCTAGGATTATGGTTCGGCTATGAATTCGTTCGTAGTTTGAGTTTGCTAGACAAAATAGTATAGAGGATGTGAGGCCGTGTGCAATTATTAGGGCGGTAGCTCCTATGTAACTTGAAGGGGTTTGGATAAGGACGGCTGCAATGACGAGTGCTATGTGGCTGACTGAGGAATATGCGATTAGTGATTTTAGATCTGTTTGACGTAGGCAGATAGAGCTGGTTATGATTATTCCTCATAGGGACAATACAAGGAAGGGGTAGGCTATATGTTCTGTTAGGGGGTTAAGAATTGATGTAATTCGTAGTATTCCATAGCCTCCTAGTTTTAGTAGTACAGCTGCAAGAACTATTGAGCCTGCAATGGGGGCTTCTACGTGTGCTTTGGGTAATCAAAGATGTAATCCATAAAGGGGTATTTTTACTAGGAAGGCTATTATGCAAGCTAGTCATATGAAAGTGTTAGATCAGGAGGTTGATAATGGTTGAGCTCAGTACTGTAATAGTAGGAAGTTTAGGGAGCCTACTGTATTTTGTAGATATGTTAATGCTACTAGTAGAGGGAGTGATCCCATGAGTGTGTAAAATAAAAAATAAAGTCCTGCGTTAAGTCGTTCTGTTTGGTTGCCTCAACGGGTGATGATAATGAGAGTAGGAATTAATGTGGCTTCAAATATAATGTAAAATATAATTAGTTCTATGGCAGTAAAGGTTATAATTAAGAGGGTTTGTAGTATAATTAGTATTGTAATGTAGAGTTTTTTTCGGGCAAGTGGTTCTTTTAGAAGGTGGGATTGACTTGCTATTAATATTAGGGGGAGGAGTCATATTGTTAGTATTAAGAGTGGTGCGGAAAGGGGGTCAGAGAAGAATGTTAAAGAGTAGTTAAGGCTATTATCGTTAAATTGATTAAGTAGAAGTAAACTTGTAAAGCTAATTAATAAACTATGGGTTGTGGTGTTAATTCAGATAAAATTACTTTTTGATAATCAAGTCAGAGGTATAAGTATAACAGTAGGAATAATAAATTTTAGCATTGAAGGAGGTTAAGGTTTTGTACATAGTCAGTACCATATGTGTTGGAGACTATGACTAACAAGGCTAGTCCGATAGCTGCTTCGCAGGCTGCAAATACTAAGAGAATGATTGGTATTATGTTGGCTAGGGTGAAGTGTGTGTTTAGGATTGTGAGGGCTGCTAGGATGAATAATGATAGTACTATGCCTTCTAGACATAGTAGTGCAGATATTAGGTGAGATCGGTATATTAATAAGCCTGTGAGGGATACTGTAAAGGCGATTAGAATATTAATGTGGACTAGAGACATTTGGTACTTGTGAGTTTAGGTCACAGTTTAGTGGGTCGAAATCACTTGTTTTACTTTAAACTAAGTACCATATTTATCTCATTCTAGGCCTTTTTGGGTTCATTCGTAGGCTAGGCTAGCTGCTAGTAGAGAGATTAGAAATAAGGCTATAAGAAGTATTGTTGTTAAATTGTTTGTTTGGATTGCTCAAGGTAGGGGGAGTAGGAGAGCAATTTCTAGGTCAAATAGGAGGAAGGTAATTGCTACTAGGAAAAATTTTATGGAAAAGGGTAGGCGGGCAGATCCTATGGGGTCGAAGCCACATTCGTAAGGGCTAGTTTTTTCTGCATAGACGTTTAGTTGGGGGAGTCAAAAAGCAATAAGTATGAGTAGTAGGGCTAGGGTTGTATTTGTTAGTAGCGTTAATAGAAGGTTTATTGTTCTTTTTCGGAGTGATACCGAAACTAACTGATTGGAAGTCAGTTGTACTTATTAATACTAAAAGGACTATGAGCCTCATCAATAGATTGATACATAGAGGAATAATCATACGACGTCTACGAAATGTCAATATCAAGCAGCGGCTTCGAAGCCAAAGTGGTGGTTTGAGGTGAAGTGGAATATTATTTGGCGTATGAAGCAGACGATAAGGAAAGTGGATCCAATGATGACATGTAATCCATGAAAGCCTGTGGCTACGAAGAAAGTAGAGCCGTAGACTCCGTCTGAGATTGTGAATGGGGCTTCATAATATTCTGATGCTTGGAGTAGGGTGAAATAGAGGCCGAGTATAATTGTAATAAGGAGAGCTTGGAGTATGTGTTTGCGGTTACCTTCTATGAGACTATGGTGGGCTCAAGTGATAGATACACCAGAAGCTAGTAGTACGGAAGTATTGAGGAGTGGGACTTCTAGTGGGTTTAAGGGGTGGATACCTGTTGGTGGTCAGGAGCCTCCTAGTTCGGGAGTAGGGGCAAGGCTTGAGTGATAAAAGGCTCAGAAGAAGCCTGTAAAAAATAGGACTTCTGATAAGATAAATAGGATTATACCATATCGAAGTCCTTTTTGAACGGTTGGTGTGTGGTGGCCTTGGAAAGTACTTTCTCGGATGATGTCTCGCCACCATTGGTATATTGTTAGGATATTTGTTAGAAAACTTAAAGTTAGTAAAATTATTGAGTTGAAATGGAATCATATGATTAGGCCTGATGTTATGAGAAATGCTGAGAGAGCTCCTGTAAGTGGTCAAGGACTGGGGTTTACTATATGATATGAGTGGGTTTGGTGGGTCATTATGTATTGTCTTGCAAGTACAGGCTTACTAGTAGGGTGAATACGTAGGCCTGAATTAGGGCTACAGCGAATTCAAGGATAACTAATAGAGTGAGGATAGTAAATGTGATGAGGGCTGTGGATAGGCTAATGTTTGTTAATGCAAGAGTTGCACTTCCAATTAGGTGTAGTAATAGGTGACCTGCTGTGATGTTCGCTGTTAGCCGTACTGCTAGGGCTAATGGTTGAATAAACAGGCTGATGGTTTCAATTATTACTAGTATGGGAATTAGGAAAGTGGGTGTGCCTAATGGTAAAAGGTGGGCTAGAGATATTTTTGTCTTGTTACGGAAGCCGATAAAGACGGTGCCAGCTCATAGTGGAATAGCTATGCCTAAGTTTATAGAGAGTTGAGTAGTAGGTGTGAATGAGTGAGGTAATATTCCAAGAAGGTTTGTGGAGGCGATGAAGAGGAAAAGTGAAATGAGTATTAGAGATCAGGTCTGTCCTTTGGGGTTATGTGTAATTATCAGTTGCTTTGATGTGAGTTTGGTGAGTCATTGTTGAATAGTGATTACACGGTTATTAATTAATTGGCTTGGTGTTGGGAATAGTATAGTGGGGAATATAATAATTAGAGTGGTAATAGGGATACCTAGTACAACTGGGATTATGAAAGAGGCAAATAGATTTTCGTTCATGTGTAATTTCAAGGGGTTTGTTGTTTTTGTAGCTTAGTATCCATTGGTTTGGGGGAGGGAGAGTAGAAGTGTTTTGAAATTTTTAGTTGGAGTAGTGCGAATAGGGTGAAGATCATAGAGAGAATGGTAAGGAGCCATGTTGATGTATCTAGTTGTGGCATGTCACTAAGGGGAGTTTATAACTCTCAATCTTTAACTTAAAAGGTTAATGCTAGTTTAGCTTCTTAGTGAAATTATAATATGGATACAGATCATTTTTCAAAATTCTCTAAGGGTACTAGTTCGAGAACGATTGGTATAAAGCTGTGATTTGAGCCACAAATTTCTGAACATTGTCCATAGAATAGGCCAGGTCGAGTTGATATTAGGGTTGTTTGGTTTAGGCGGCCAGGGATCGCGTCTGTTTTTAGGCCTAGGGAAGGGACAGCTCATGAGTGTAATACATCTTCTGAGGAGACTAATATTCGGATTGTCATTTGTATAGGTAGAACCATTCGATTATCTACTTCTAATAATCGTAGTTCACCTGGTTTTAGATCTGAGGTTGGAATTATGTATGAGTCAAAGTTTAGGTCTTCATAGTCAGTATATTCATAACTTCAGTATCATTGGTGTCCTATTGTTTTTACGGTAAGAGAGGGGTTATTAATTTCGTCTATTATGTAGAGAATTCGTAGGGAAGGTAAGGCGATTATGATTAAAATAACGGCTGGGAGGACAGTTCAAATAGTCTCTACTTCTTGGGCGTCTATTGTATTAGTGTGAGTTAATTTGGTTGTAAGTATTAGTGTAATGATATAAAGAACTAAGGAGCTAATTAAGAAGACGATCATTAATGCGTGGTCATGAAATTGTAGAAGTTCTTCTATAACAGGTGATGCTGCGTCTTGTAAGCCTAGTTGAAAGGGATATGCCATGGAGATATACAGGATTTTCACTTGTGATTTAACTTTGACAAAGTTACGTAAGATTTTACTAATATCTCGCTCATAAAGAAAGACATAATGGTTATGATGTTGGCTTGAAACCGATTAGAGGGGGTTCGATTCCTTCCTTTCTTGAATACTTTAGGTTAACGTATACTGGTTCTTCGAATGTGTGGTATGGTGGAGGACATCCGTTTAGTCATTCAAGGTTTGTGGAAGTGAGGTCTACTGCTAAGACTTCTCGTTTAGATGCGAATGCTTCTCAGATAATGAAGATTATTAGTATGACTGCTGTTAGTGAGATAAATGAGCCTATTGATGAGATGGTGTTTCATGTTGTGTAAGCATCTGGATAGTCGGAATATCGGCGAGGTATTCCAGATAGGCCTAGGAAGTGTTGTGGGAAGAATGTCATATTTACGCCTACGAATATAATTATGAATTGGATTTTTGTTCATGTTGGGTTGAGTGTATATCCTGAAAAAAGTGGAAATCAGTGGACGAAGCCTCCTATGATGGCAAAGACAGCTCCTATTGAAAGTACATAGTGAAAGTGAGCAACCACATAATAGGTGTCATGGAGAATGATATCTAGGGATGAGTTAGCTAGGATAATACCGGTTAAACCCCCTACTGTGAATAAGAAAATAAAGCCTAGAGCTCATATTAGGGCTGGAGATCATTTAATATTTCCTCCGTGAAGTGTTGCCAGTCAACTGAAAACTTTTACTCCTGTAGGAATTGCGATAATTATGGTAGCTGATGTAAAATATGCTCGTGTATCTACGTCTATTCCAACTGTAAACATATGATGGGCTCATACAATGAAACCCAAGAAACCAATAGAAACTATAGCTCATACTATTCCCATATACCCGAAAGGTTCTTTTTTCCCCGAATAATAAGTAACGATATGTGAAATTATTCCAAAGCCAGGTAAAATTAGAATATATACTTCAGGATGGCCAAAAAATCAGAACAAGTGTTGATATAAGATTGGGTCACCTCCTCCTGCCGGGTCGAAAAAGGTTGTGTTTAGATTTCGATCAGTTAATAGTATGGTAATTCCGGCTGCTAAGACAGGCAATGATAGTACAAGTAAGACTGCTGTGACCAAGACCGATCAGACGAAGAGAGGCGTTTGATATTGGGTTATAGCGGGGGGTTTTATATTAATGATAGTTGTAATGAAGTTAATAGCCCCAAGGATTGAAGATACACCGGCTAAATGTAGAGAGAAAATAGTAAGGTCTACTGAGGCTCCTGCATGTGCTAGATTTCCGGCTAGAGGAGGATATACAGTTCAGCCTGTACCTGCGCCGGCTTCAATTATCGAAGATGCTATCAGTAGTAGGAAGGAAGGGGGGAGTAGTCAGAAGCTTATGTTGTTTAGACGAGGGAATGCTATGTCGGGGGCTCCGATTATTAAAGGAACTAATCAGTTTCCGAAACCCCCAATTATGATAGGTATAACCATAAAGAAAATTATTACGAAGGCGTGAGCTGTTACTAGAACATTATAAAGTTGATCGTCTCCGATAAGTGTGCCAGGTTGACCTAATTCAGCACGAATCAACAAGCTTAGGCCAGTACCCACTATTCCTGCTCAAGCGCCAAATAGTAAATACAGGGTACCAATGTCTTTGTGATTGGTAGAGAATAGTCATCGGTTTATGAACATAGGTAAAATGGTCGAGTAGGCATTAGACTGTAAATCTAAAGACAGGGGTAGAGTCCCCTTTTTACCAAGTCCTGTAGTGAATAATCATTTTGAATTGCAAATTCAAAGAAGCAGCTTCAATCCTGCCGGGACTTCTCCCGCCTTTTTTTTCTCGCGGCGGGAGAAGTAGATTGAAGCCAGTTTACTAGGGTATTTAGCTGTTAACTAAAAGTTCGTGGGAGATGTATCCCTCCAATCTAGTGAGGATTTAGCTTAATTAAAGTGTTTGATTTGCATTCAATTGATGTAAGATATAATCTTGCAATCCTTATTGGGCAGGGGTTAAGTAAAATTGTACTTGCTTAGGGCTTTGAAGGCTCTTGGTCTTGCTTAACCTAAACCCCTATAGTAAAATAAAGAGTGTTGGTGTGAGTGGTAGAAGTATTGTGGATAGTACGATTGCTGTTGGTAGGAGGGTTATTTGTTTTGTGGGGTAGAACTGTCATTTTATTTTTATGTTATTGGTGGAGGGGAATAGGGTTAATGCTGTGGAGTAGGTAAGGCGTATGTAGAAATATAGGTTGAGTAGAGCTGTGATGGCTATGAGGATGGGTAGGATGAGGGTGTCATTTTTTGTTAATTCTTGAATGATTATTCATTTAGGCATAAAGCCTGTAAGGGGAGGAAGTCCTCCTATGGAGAGTAGGGTGAGTATGGTGAAGGTTGCCATAATAGGTATTGTGTTTCATGTTTGGGATAATAGTAGTGTAGTGGTAGTGGAGTTTTGGATGAGTAATATAAACATAGTGAAGGTTATTACAATGTAGATTAATAGGTTTAGTATGGTGAGGGTTGGACTGTACAGTAAAATAGTGGTTATTCATCCTATGTGGGCGATTGATGAGTAGGCTATAATTTTTCGGAGTTGTGTTTGGTTCAGTCCACCTCAACCTCCGATTAGGATTGATAGAAAGGATATGGTAATTATTAAGTGTAGGTTAATTGATGGTGAAATTTGGTAGAGGATTGATATGGGTGCGAGTTTTTGTCACGTAAGTAGGATTAGTCCTGTGCTTAGGGGAATGCCTTGTGTAACTTCTGGTACCCAGAAGTGGAAAGGGGATAGTCCTAATTTAATGGCTAGGGCTATTGTTATTAGAATAGATGCTGTTGGGTCGAATAATTTTATGATAGTCCATTGGCTGGAGTGTATTAGGTTGATAATAATTGCTAGTATGAGTAATGAGGATGCTGTGGCTTGTGTTAAAAAGTATTTGGCTGAGGCTTCTGTGGCTCGGGGGTTAGGTTTTTTCATTATAATGGGAATGATGGCTATTATGTTTATTTCTAGTCCGATTCAGGCAAATAATCAGTGGGAGCTAATGGTAACAATTGTTGTGCTTAGGACGAGAGTTGTTAGTAGGGTGATGGAGATGAATGGGTTAATTAGTATGGGAAGGATATGAACCAACATTTCCGGGGTATGGGCCCGGTAGCTTATTTAGCTGACCTTACTATAGATTATGGTGTAGTGTGGTAGCACGGAGAATTTTGAATTCTTAAGGGTAGGTTCGATTCCTATTATTCTAGAAATAAGAGGACTTAAACCTCTATTATTTACTCTATCAAAGTAATTCTTTTGTCAGACATATTTCTTATTTTATGTTTGGGGTGGGATGCCTGCTGTTATGATGGGTAATGAGATGTGTCATATGCAGAGAGCTAGTGTTAGTGGGAGGAAGTTTTTTCAGAGGAGATGTATTAGTTGGTCATATCGGAATCGGGGGTAGGATGCTCGGATTCATAGGAAAGATATTGTTAGTAGTAGTGATTTAGCGATTAGGTTTGTTGTGCATAATTCTGGTGCATATGGATCGTGGAATGCTCCTAGAAATAAGATAGTTGTGAATATATTTATTATGATAATGTTGGCATACTCTGCTAGAAAGAATAGGGCGAAAGGACCAGCAGCGTATTCTACGTTGAAGCCAGATACGAGTTCTGATTCTCCTTCTGTAAGATCAAAGGGGGCTCGGTTAGTTTCTGCTAGGGTGGAGATAAATCATATTATGGCTAGTGGTCATGAGGGGATGAGTAGTCATAGTTTTTCTTGTGTAATGTTTAGTGTAGATAGAGTGAAGGAGCCGTTTATTAGGAGTACAGATAATAGAATGATAGCTAATGTTACTTCGTATGAGATTGTTTGTGCTACTGCTCGTAGGGCTCCGATTAGAGCGTATTTTGAATTGGAAGCTCATCCGGATCACAGGATGGAGTAGACAGCTAGGCTTGATATTGCTAGTATGAAGAGTACACCTAGATTTATGTTGATGAGTGGATGTGGTATGGGTAGGGGAGCTCATATTGTGAGAGCTAAGGTTAGTGCAAGTACGGGTGCAATTATAAATATGGTGGTGGAGGATGTGGCTGGTCGTAAGGGTTCTTTGGTGAATAGTTTGATTGCATCGGCGAAGGGTTGTAGTAGGCCATATGGGCCTACGATGTTTGGTCCTTTTCGGAATTGTATGTAGCCTAAGACTTTGCGTTCTACTAGTGTTAGAAATGCTACAGCTAAAAGAATAGGAAGAATGAGTGTTAAAATGTTAATTATAAACATTTGTTGAAGAGGGGATTTGAACCTCTGGGTATAAAAGTTTAAGTTTTATGCAATTGCCGTACTCTGCCACTTCAACAATGCCCTGATCTCGGGCAGGGTATATTTGCGCTAAGTTATTAGGTTGAGATTGGGTCACTAATTGTTTGAAGGCGCTTTTTTAAAGTTGGCCTTATTTCTCTTGTCCTTTCGTACTGGGAGAAATGCGTAATAGATAGAAACCGACCTGGATTACTCCGGTCTGAACTCAGATCACGTAGGACTTTAATCGTTGAACAAACGAACCCTTGATAGCTGCTGCACCATCAGGATGTCCTGATCCAACATCGAGGTCGTAAACCCTATTGTCGATATGGACTCTAGAATAGGATTGCGCTGTTATCCCTAGGGTAACTTGTTCCGTTGATCAAAATTTTGGATCAATAAGTGATACTATACTTTGGCTGGTAGGCCTAAGTTTTAATCACTCGGAGGGTTTTTTATACTCCGAGGTCACCCCAACCGAAATTGTCAACTCATATAAGGCTTTGTTATCCCTTGGTGGTATTGTTTTATGCTTTTTGAGTTGATTAATTAAAGCTCCATAGGGTCTTCTCGTCTTATTGTGTTATCCCCGCCTCTTCACGGGGAGGTCAATTTCACTGATTAAGAGTAAGAGACAGTAAAACCTTCGTGTGGCCATTCATACAAGTCCTTATTTAGAGAACAAGTGATTATGCTACCTTTGCACGGTCAAGATACCGCGGCCGTTTAACGATTGTCACTGGGCAGGCAGTGCCTCTAATACTAGTTATGCTAGAGGTGATGTTTTTGGTAAACAGGCGAGGTTTGTGTTTGCCGAGTTCCTTTTACTCTTTTTAATCTTTCCTTAGTGCACGCCTGTGTTGGATTAACAGTACGGTTAATAAATAGTTTAGTGTTGGGTTATATTTATTAGCTGTTAACTATCAGTGTATTATCAGTTACTGATATAAGCTTGTGCGAGGAGAAAATTTTTCTTGTTACTCATATTAACAGTATTTCTTCTATAATTGAATAGATTAGTCCAATAGTCAGGCTAGGAGTTATTTTATTTATTGTTGAAATTAAAACTTGTTTTTGTTGTTGAGCTTGAACGCTTTCTTAATTGGTGGCTGCTTTTAGGCCAACTATGGTTTAAGTTTTATGTTACTCTCTAGTAAAGGTTGTATCCATTTCTAAAAAGCTGTACCTTTTTAGACTAACAGTTAAACATACGTTGAAACTTAGTGTGGTTTTTAGTATTGTTTAATGTTGAACTGAAATTCCTTTCTTGGACAACCAGCTATCACCAGGCTCGTTAGGCTTTTCACCTCTACTTACAAGTCTTCTCACTATTTTGCCACATAGATGAGTTTGTTCTAGTTACTGCTCATAAGTAGCTCGTCTGGTTTCGGGTAATTTAACTTAAGGTCTCTTTGCTAAATTATCACTAGTTAAATCATTATGCAAAAGGTACAAGGGGTAAACTTTGCTTTTTTCTACTTTTAATAATTCTTTCATCTTTCCCTTACGGTACTTTCTCTATAGCGCCATTGATAATTAAATTTCTATCTCCTATACTTTAGATATATGGTAAATGTTTTATTTGATTGGTTTGTAGTAGTAGTGATGAGGAGGGATATGGGCTAGATATAGTTCAAGATGTACACGAGTTGTGGAATCTTCTAGGTGTAAACTAGATGCTTTGTTTAAGCTACATCTTGTTTATCCAAGCACACCTTCCGGTATGCTTACCTTGTTACGACTTGTCTCCTCTTGTACGCTTGCTTAGCATGGGTTAGTGATCTGGGGCTCTGCTATGGCACTTGAGGAGGGTGACGGGCGGTGTGTGCGTGCTTCATGGCCTTATTCAATTAAGCATTCTATTCTTAATTTACTGCTAAATCCTCCTTTAGTTTTTAGGTTTCATAAAAACTTTCGTGTAAGTTTAAGGGGTGTTCTTATTATAGAAAATGTAGCCCATTTCTTCCCAATCCATAGGTTACACCTTGACCTAACGTTTTTATGTGCAATAGTTGTGCTTACTTTCGTTCCTTTTTTAGGGTTTGCTGAAGATGGCGGTATATAGACTGAAGTAGCAAGGATTGGTGAGGTTAATCGTGGTTTATCGTTTACAGAACAGGCTCCTCTAGAAGGATATGAAGCACCGCCAAGTCCTTTGAGTTTTGGGCTGTTGCCGATAGTACTCTGGCGAATAGTCTTGTTTTAGGACTATTTAAGTTTACGACTAAGCATAGTGGGGTATCTAATCCCAGTTTGGGTCTTAGTTGTCGTGTACTCAGTTTATGGTAAAGTTACTTTCGTAGTTTAACTTAATTTTAATTATGGCTTTTTACAGCTTAATTAAGGTTTGACTTTATTTTTATATTGTTCCTTGACACTCTTTACGCCGGGTGTCTATTAATTCGGGTCAATCGTATGACCGCGGTGGCTGGCACGAAGTTTACCAACCCTAATTAGCATGGCTAGGTCAAACTTTCGTTCATAGCCTAATTCTTGTCACTGCTGTATCCCGTGGGGGTGTGGCTAAGCAAGGCGTTATGAGCTACTAGTGTAGTGTGCTTGATGCCCGCTCCTTTTAGTCTTTAATGATTTGGAGGGCATTCTCACTGGGATGCGGATGCTTGCATGTGTAAGTCTGCTAAAAACTAATAGAAAGGCCAGGACCAAACCTTTGTGTTGATGGGGCAGTAATGCCCATCTAGACATTTTCAGTGTCTTGCTTTAATAAAATTTTAAGCTACATTAAC